GCGATTAATCAATCGTTTACTATGTCAGTATGTATATATACGTATATAGGGCGGGCATCCTCTCCGTAATTTTGATAGAAGGATTCCGGCTACCAGCGCAACGTAATCAACTTCATTCGTTAGAACAGCTTCCATTGAGTCTCTGCACCTATCTTTTTTTATTGTAGTTTTATATTATAAAAACTATAAATTAAACCCTTTTTCTCAAAATCAAGATTTGGCTCAGGATTGCCCATTTTTAATTCCGGGGTTTCTCTGAATTTGGAAGTTATCACTTAGCAGGTTTCCATACCAAGGCTCAATTTAATCAAGTCCGTAGCGTCTACCGATTTCGCCATATCCCCTTTTGCGACAGGATCCAGTTGTAATTCTATTCAATTCTTTTATTTATTTTATTTATCTTGGAATCAAATCATTGCGTTGAATTTATTAGATAATGATTCTTATATCTAAAAGTGTATGCCACTATTTTTTTTTTTTTTTTCCATTCTCTATCATTTCCATTGTATTGAATGAACCCTATTTGTTCCAATCGGACATGATTCTATCATTGATGCGCCTCCAATTCAATATGAATAGATATATCCCACCTCTATATCTCTCCTTCCTTAATTTTTACTTTAAAAACGCAATTTGTAATACTGGAAGGATCGATACTCAATTACTTATTATTTTTTTTTTTTTTTTTTTTTTCGCCCTATCTTCTCTGAATGACAACAAAGGAATGTCTTAATTATAATTTGAATTATATCTTTATAATAATAATGTCTTTATTCTTAATCTTCTTTATTCTTATCTTATGAATGGATTCACTATCATTAATATTATATAATATAATAAATAATATAATTAATTATATTATTTATTTAGAGATAATTAATAATTATTTAGCATAATTTGGTATAACTGTTCTAAGAAATAATTAGACTTTTCTAAAATATAATATCAAATTGAATTTGATATTATATTATTACATCAAGTAATAATTATGAAAATATTATGTATTTTTAAGTATTATTATTAAGTAATTATTAATATTATGAATAAAAAAAAAAATAAATATTAATTAAAATAAATTAATAGCTAATATATTAAATCTGGTAGTTTCCGGACTCCCTATTCACTATTTCTATTTCTGCTATGTGAGCCCGCTTAGCTCAGAGGTTAGAGCATCGCATTTGTAATGCGATGGTCATCGGTTCGATTCCGATAGCCGGCTTTTATCTATCTATTTTTTCATGATTGATAATATCTTCTCCCTCCTTTCTTCAAATATCGGTCGCTGATCTATTATGTCGTGTTAACTTGCAACTATGAATAAAAAATAGATTGGAATGGAGCAATTAGATCTATACAGAACAAATCATAAAACAGAGACTTAACTTCCTTACTATCATATACAAAAAAATATAGATATTGATACAATGCATTTCATTCTATTTTCATTCTACTTTAGTATTGTATACTTCAGTAGATTTAGCCTTGCTTTGTTTATCCTTTAGTTCAGTCTTAATTTAGATTTTTCTTTAAATTTTTCAATAAAAAAAAGGAGTTTTATGTCTCGTTACCGAGGGCCTCGTTTCAAAAAAATACGCCGTCTGGGGGCTTTACCAGGATTAACTAGTAAAAGGCCCAAATCTGGAAGTGATCTTAAAAACCAATTGCGTTCTGGGAAAAAATCGCAATATCGTATTCGTCTAGAAGAAAAACAGAAATTGCGTTTTCATTATGGTCTGACAGAACGACAATTACTTAGATATGTGCATATCGCTGGAAAAGCCAAAGGGTCAACAGGTCAGGTTTTACTACAGCTACTTGAGATGCGTTTGGATAACATCCTTTTTCGATTAGGTATGGCTTCAACCATTCCTGGAGCCAGACAATTAGTTAACCATAGACATATTTTAGTTAATGGTCGTCTAGTAGATATACCAAGTTATCGTTGCAAACCTCGAGATATTATTACTACGAAGGATAAACAAAGATCGAAATCTCTGATTCAAAATTATATTGCTTCATCGCTCCGGGAGGAATTGCCAAAACATTTGACTATTGACTTATTCCAATATGAAGGATTAGTAAATCAAATAATAGATAGTAAGTGGATTGGTTTGAAAATAAATGAGTTGTTAGTCGTAGAATATTATTCCCGTCAGACTTGAACCTAATGAAAATAACAAGAAAGGTTCAGACAATTTGACTTTATACCATACCCTTTTTTTGTCGAAGGAAATAGATTTAAGAGCCTTGATCCACATTTTTTTTTTCTTTTCCCATATTTATATTTTACGTACCACAGTAATATAATTAGGAATAGAGAATCTCTATCAAATCAAATAAAGTTCTTACTTACTGTTGGAATAATGCTATCAATTGTTATTTGAATTTGATTTGATACATTGTGATCAGTAACGTTGATGACTCGATATAAACGGAAAGAGAGGGATTCGAACCCTCGGTAAACAAAAGCCTACATAGCAGTTCCAATGCTACGCCTTGAACCACTCGGCCATCTCTCCTACATAATAATAATCTTATTATTGACCAGAAACCGAGTGAAGTGAATAGCGAGTCATTCATATTATTTATTCCAGTACGGGTAGGACCCATTACTGGTTACATAGGACTAAAAGATTCCTTTCAAATTTCATATTTCTCAACACCAATTTACTTAATGGATTTTTATATTTCAATTGTATGACGCATACGCATTATGCAAACAAAAGAGTATGGTTACTCTCCTCTATTTTATCATGGAATTCTTATTCCATTCTTTATTTTTCCTCTTTTGATTATAACCAAATCAAAACTTTTCGAGTTACCAGAATCTATAGTCAAATAAAGTCCTTGGTTAGTCAACTTAGAGAAAATCGTAATAGTTCTGTTTATCAGTATACTACTTAATTTGTAGGAAATCCAATCTCATTCAAATATTTCATCATCCCCCCTTGGGCACAATTTGAGCGGAATATCCACATCTTTTTTTAGAATTAGTCTATTTTTATGATATTTCGTACTACTGTACAATTCGGATAATTTTCCTTTGGGAAAATGAGAAGAATTATAGAATGGATTGTTAATTATGCCTAGATCCCGAATAAATGGAAATTTTATTGATAAGACTTCTTCAATTGTAGCCAATATCTTATTACGAATAATTCCGACAACTTCAGGGGAAAAAAAGGCATTTACCTATTACAGAGATGGTGCGATTTGATTTTTTTTTCTTGCTTTTTTAGACCTTAATCTGAGAGAGAGAAGCGTGGTTCGGGCTAGAAAATAGAAAGAAACAAATTTTTTTTTTTAAACCAACGCTTGGTGAAGGTGAAGTTTAAAGATAGAACAATTCCTTCTGTCGTGTATCCTCGATTGATAGATACGGCTTCAGATGCTTTAATTATCGATTTTAGTATTGAGCGAAAGGTTACACCTATGGGTTCTGGATTGCGGGTCAATACTACGCTACTAGTACCAATGGGCGGCATAGAGGAAGAAGCACTACTCTACGGAATCAACAACACGAAAACTTTGTTATATTATAAATCACCCCTTCCCCTTCTCGGTATTGGGACTAATAAGAATGAATGGTTGGGACAACAAACATCCATCTCGTTTGTACTTTGGATACCCATATAACCATCAAAGATTGTTGAAGTGACTGATTCCTGGAAATAGAAGGCGTTGTGAACAAAGAAATTGTTGGAGTGACTATTTTCATCTAGCACTAATACAATTGGTGTTAAGAAAAGACCTCTTTCGGGAAGGCTGGCTAGAAATTTCTTGTAAAAATACTAGCCCCCATCAGTTCATAAATGAGAATAGTGAAATCTTGATTCCAGAGATTATGTCCCTTAGTACTATGCACAGAGGGGAGGAGCCGTATGAGATAAAAATCTCATGTACGGTTCTGGAACGGAGATTCTTTGAATAGAATGAACGGCCGTAACGGATGTCGGCTCAATCCGAAGGAAATTATGCGGAAGCTTTACAGAATTATTATGAAGCTACGCGACCAGAAATTGATCCCTATGATCGAAGTTATATACTCTATAATATAGGCCTTATACACACAAGCAACGGAGAGCATACGAAGGCTTTGGAATATTATTTCCGGGCACTAGAACGAAACCCATTCTTACCACAAGCTTTTAATAATATGGCCGTGATCTGTCATTACGTGCGACTATCTCCATTATAGAAAAAAGATAAAGGCTAGTAAATACTAGAATAAAATAGGCTTTCTACATATGTATCGTCCAAAGCAACGATTTTTATCAGCTGTAGCAAGGAAAAAGACTTCAAATATAAATGAATAAGTACGCCTATATACTCTATGGATAAAGGATCGAATTGATAGAGAAAGCACCGTAAAGATCAATTAGCAAGTTATTAGATCGATACAGTTAAGAACTGCTTACTTATGTCATAATATGAGATATAAAGTTAGGAATCTACTTATGTAATAGAGTCGATCTACTAAAGAGCAGCGGTGTAGCATCAGATCCCAAAGATAGTAAGTTCTTTTTTCTTACGGAGGAAAGTCTTTTTCAAAAATTCTATATGAATTTCATATTATGAGATGAAACCGAGATAGTTACCTTTCAGAAAATCCTAACGATATAGGGGGAGTTAATTCTTATGAAGGTAGGAGAAAAGATAAAACTGATTATTGATCAAAATTAGAGTTTGAAACTTATGTAATTAATTTAACTTCGTCTGGTTAACCCAAGAAAACTAGGATAGGTTTATGAAAAATCTAATTCAGTTAGCATAGGGTAGATTAAAAAGATGGGACACAAAAAGAGTCGATTGCTGAGCCGTATGAGGCAGGAAACTCTCAAGTACGGTTCTAAGGGAAGGAATTTAACCACCTATTCCGACCGGGGAGAACAGGCCATTCTACAGGGTGATTCTGAAATTGCGGAGGCTTGGTTCGATCAAGCTGCTGAGTATTGGAAACAAGCTATAGCGCTTACTCCAGGTAATTATATTGAAGCACA